TGAAAGAATCACCAGTTGATGCGGAAGAAGCGGTCTTAGCTGCTATCTTACTTCCTGACTTCCCGGAGTAAACTTCCTATTGGCGACTCGAAACGAATGCTTGAATGAGTTTCATTTGGGAAGGTGGTTAAGTCATTGATAGAGATAAATCGAATCCCCTAGCATTAGACTAGCTAGCCTTCCTTGGCTTGGGTGGCTTGGTTAGATTGCTTTGAATAGCCCTATCTTTTACCGGGAAAGGGAAGATGCAACGAATCGACTTCAGTCTGTTTGAAAGTGAAATAGAGACTTTCACTAAAGAGTTCTATTAAGGAGTGAAAGAACCCGGTATTCACATAAAAAGTGGAAGAAGTGCTTTCCTATATAAGATCAAGGCTGCTATTGGTTTAGAATCCTCGCCTAGAAGGGGGGAGCCAAGTCACTAACTAGAGTAAGGATACCAGAGAGGGGATCGAGCCCATACTCGGTTCAAGTCTTTAATACGAGACCACCCAAGCAAGGAAAGAGTCAAAGTAAAGCAGGACTGGCCTCTTTCTCTTCCACCGATCCTGACCCATAGCCAAACTAGGAGTTTCAGGCTTAGCTCTTCACTCCTAAACCGACTGGCTCGCTTGAAAGAAATGTACGAATGCAGCTCGAAAGAGCGGTCTTCATCTCGTGCGAAAGACTCATCCCAGGAAAGTCAAAGAAAAGGTCCGACAGAGCAGCGCCTTCGAAGGGCCAGGGCCTAGAAATGGAACTCTTCGGGATGCTAAAGTAAAGAGTCGGTCTTTTCCCCTCTACTCCAGTCGATTTGAAGAAGAGCTGGCTTCTGACTGTAAGCTATCAACATATCTGGGAATAACCTTTATCGAGTCGCATCGAGAAAGAGTTAAAAGATCTCTCTCCGTCGTTACGCCCCTTTGATTCTCTTGTTTCGGGTGTGGGATCTTTACCGTCTAGCCATTGAAAGCAGTCTAGTTAAGCCTTTTTTTCCAAGTCAAGCATTCCAATCACATCTGATGAAACAATAGGAAGATAAAAAAAAATATATATCGACGAGAAGCAAGGAAAACAGTCCATTTCGGATTCTGTGTAGCTCTAGAGCAACCTTAACTTGACCCGGATTCATCAAAGGGATTTAGGACATCCCACTGCCACCCGCATTCTGGGATTGCTGAAAGTCTGGTTCTAACGTAGGATTTTTTCAACAGGCAATTGTTAAATTGTTTGAATGCTGTCCTTCCACCGTCTTTAACTGCCTCGAAAGAAGCCTTAAGTGGGGTATAGTTATGTTATAGGTGCAGGGAGTCAAAGGGGTTGGACAAAGCAAAGCTGGCAACGCAAAGCATGAGGGGCGTACTCACACGTCTTTTGTGGCAATCTGCAGGCAGGAGGGCAAAGGGTTACAGGGGAGAGTCAAGTCAAAGCAGCGGTTCTCTTTCTGCTATCTTTCCCTACGGGATGCTGCTTCTCTTGTTGAGGCGAGTCCGGTTGCTTCGTAAGTGAATAGGGGTGATGAATGGAGCTCCCAGACAGCGAGAAAAGAGTAGAGCGACAATGCAAGGAGGCTCGTATGAGTTAAGCTTCTGCCTTTCTAAGGTAGTAAGTGAAGGAAGCAAGAACTGCTGAAGAGGATCAGGCGCAAGAGGAAGCGGAATAGGAGCTTTTCTATCTATAATAGGAATAGCAAGCAACGGACCAAGGAACACAAGCCAGAATAACAAGAACTTAGAGCTCCTAATACGGAGCTAAAACGGGTTAGGGATTCTTGTAGGGACGGTGCCAGTAGGGCAAGCCAAGCAGGCTTTTCAGCTAGCTCTTTAACTTGCGGTTGGTTAAGTCGAAGTCAAAGGGAATTGAAAGGTTTTTCGTAATTGAAGTGTTGAAGTAAATGGGTAACGGACAAGGGTTTTCCTTTAGAAGCGGTGGATTTCATCCCCCATGTCATGTCCATCCTTAGTCTCTTTTTCGTAAACCTAGCCTATTCGACCTAACGACCTCGGGCAAAAGTCGATCGGTCAAGAATCAGGTTCTCCTACGATGGCTCTAGTATTCTTTCAGCTCTAATTCGGGTGCCTCTTGCTGGTGCGGTGGAAGGCGAGATGAGGGGCTATTCGAGGCGATTCTTATGGATCGCTCCTTCCTTAGCAGGTTTCGGTTGTATGATGGAAGTGGAGATCTCGCAGAGCAGCATATTAGTAATTTCGAAATTGCCAGCGGATACACTGCTCACGATGAGAGTTTGTTGCTGAAGCACTTTTCTGCGAGTCTTTCGGGTGTCGCATTCACGTGGTATACACGCCTCGCGCCGAACTCGATCAATAGTAGCGCCGATATGGTAGACGCCTTTCACCGAAGATTCTATTCAGTAGCCCGCAAAGTCACCTATATGGAGCTTGCGGCGACTAAGCATATGCGGGGTAAACCTTTTGAGACCTACTTGGCTAGGTGGAGGATCTGAAATAAAATGTGAAAAAAAAGGAATTTGAAGAGAGCGAGTTGAGTGGCTAGCTTTACTGATTGAAGTGCTGGTGGCTTGTTTGCTTTCCTCTTTCGGGGAGCAGGACAGATAGCCTAAGGGACGCGGAAAGACTACGGGAAGGCTTGTTTGCCGGCGATTAATGCTTTCCTATCTTGAGTTATTCCCTGTGATCCATCTATGAGATCGCTTGCACCGGAAGAAGTCTTTCAGATCCTCCAAACTAAAGCCGTCGAAACAGAACTCAACCGAAGCCCTTTCCCGTAACAACCTAACCTACAAGAAGGACCGAAGGGGGGCTCGGCCTTCCCGAAGATCAACTTAACCAAACAAATAGGTAGAAAGATTGCCCGCATTGAGCAGTTTGAGCCGAATCTGCAACTCTATTGGGAAGAAAGAGGATTCCAGATTCAAAATCCGGATCCTACGGACTCCCCGCAAACATTACTCTATAAATGTTCGGAAATTCTTTCCCATTATTTTAACTTTTCTAATTGTAATGTTCAAGAACCACACACCTGGCTCGAGCTAGCGAACAACCTTGCTCTAGCAAATACAGCGACTCCCGCGGGTATAGGCACTCACCCTAATCTGCAGCTACTAATCGAATTGCAGAATCAAGTCTACATCGAGGGTGCTCGAATCTTACTTGCATGGAACAGTGGCGTTGGATGATGAATTTTTGGCTTCTGTTATATTTGATTTTCAAATAAAGGAAGTGACAACGTTAATGCCCGAGGAGGTTGAATCAATAGTTATAAGAGACCACTCAGGCACATAATCCGAAATAACCATCAGGCACCGGGGAAGGAGGTCTAATTAACGGAGTAAAGCTGTAAGTATAAGGGCTTAGTGCTCCGATTGCGCCTTAGGACTAGGACTGATAGGTAAATGCCCCTTACTCTTCCAATGAAGGTGGGTAGGGCTTTTCTTTTGTTTAGGATTGGCAAGAGGATGGCTGCCTCGGTCTCAAAGCTGTTAGATAATGCGCTCTTATCAATACAGGGACGCTAGAGGAATTCCTATCAGGTAGTCCCTAAAGGGATAGGGCATTCATTATCGGTGTGGGGATATCTTTGAATATGACTCTTAGTATAAGAAGGAAGAGGTTGGGGCTTTCTTTCTATCCTGTTTAGGAAGATAGCAGGCATCAAGACGAAGAGATAAATTCCTATTAATAAAAAATCAAATGTTGGCTAGCGGTAAGATCGTTCGGGCGAATCCCCGTGCTGGAAAGAAAGCGAGAAGAGAAATGACTGTGCCATTCTTTCACATCACTCTTTTCAGTCTTAGATGCACCAAAAAGGCTCTCGAAGGCCGGCAGCAAAAGAAGAGTTATAGCGGGCGAAGTAGGAACCCCATATGGGCCATCTTCAAAGGGGCGTAGCGCTTGCTTACTCGAAAGAGTAAGGACTGAGGTGCGTAGCGAAACTTTTGAAGCCAAAGTACTGAGGACGCCCTACTTCTTTATTTCGGGCCTTGGTCACTGCACTCTTCTCACCTTTTACGGAATGCTTTCGCCATAAAAGTAATTTCAGTCATTTTTTCTTCCCTCGCTCCGAAGCCCCGTACCGCTCATTGGTACAGTTAAGGCGCCACTTGGTTCCCGAAAACACTGTCCTCGTCCGGCTGGTCGGTCTATTACCCTTTAAAGCGGATCCTTATTTTACCTTCGGCCAGGGGGAGGAATAAGTAAGAGACATTAGTAGAGTTCGTTCTGTGTGGGAAGGAATCCTGCCTTTCCTGGCTATCGTAACAACAGCTCCGTACTCCTAAGGATCTCTATGCCACTTGTGATTCCCAGCCAAAGCGAAGGTTTCTTTTATCGGCCGATTCCACTGCCGTAGGGCTCTCTTGGAAAGTCATCCGATCCTACACACCTTTCCTTAGCCTAGGAATGAACTTTCTCCAGAACCTGAAAGGTGCCCCACAATATAGACTATTAGCCACAAGTGGGAGTCTTCTATCAGTTTAGTACTATCCGTTCTCGCTTTCTTCAACAGTAAGAGAAGGACTTACACCATCCGGGGACGGGAAGCCTCTGAACCTTCCGTCCCACTATGTTCAACTAAGCCACTTCGTCCCTTTCTAACAGCTGATTCAATAGCTGCGGATTCCTGCGCCTATTCTTCCACCGCTTCTACAGTTGTGATTGCGCTTGAACTAATAGAAATAGTAGCTGGGGCCTATCGCTTTGATCTTTCTCTTCCTGTAGCTGATGCTAGGCGCTCTCAAGAGCTCTTCTAGAGTCATATGAATGTGCAGCTCCTTCTCTGTCTTCTATCGACGCAGCTCCTGAGACTAGTGCTACTCCTAGTCTCCACAGAAGACTTGCTACCGGTATTTAGTCCAAAATAACTTTTGCCTTAGTTTTAACAGCAAGAGTAAAAGCTCCTTGCTTTGACGTGGATATCTTCTCCTATTGATCCTTCCTTTCCCTTTCCTGGGGATTGGTCTCCCTCTCTTAGTAGGAGGTTGACTATGTCCACAACAAATTGTGTAATATAAATAATAGGCTCGTCGAGACCTCGACGTTTTGGATTTCTTCCTAGGTGCAGGCCTGTCCTTCTTCTTATTGTAGTTGATTGAATAAGGCTTCCCCGCTTCGCTTCTTCTTTGTTCATTCGTAAATCGCGTCTTTTTAAGCCAGGTCAAAACGATTCGATTTTTATCTGAGTCTACGGGTCTTTAAGCGAAAATCCCGGGTTTTCTAAAACCTTCTCGTGATGATCTCACTCCACGGAGGGAAAAGGTTTGTTAATTCATTCAAAAGACGGGCTTTCCTAGCTCATATAGTGGAAAGCGCCCTTCCCACATCGATCCCTCGAGGTGGAAGAATGATGAAACCTGCCAAGTAATATAGTAGTAATGCCTTTCCCAATCCTCTATCGAAGGAAACCCCTCCGAGGGTGAAAGAGGTGGCTAACTTTCCTTGCCCCAGGGAGCTTCTTTGTTTATGTCACTAAGCGGGCAGGTCTCTGGAGTGTGCTTCTATCGCCCGAGCAAGAGAAGGGCTGCAGATGAGCTATCAAGTCGTGCATTTCTCCCGAAAGTGAGGAGAATGCCCCGGATATCCTCATAGGTGTCGGGTTTACCAGGCTAAGGTAACTATGAAATTGTAGTTAGCGGGTTTCCCTCCTTCCATAGCATCTAGCTTTCCTGGGTAACTATTCGACAGACGAAACCCCTCGGTTTTCTTCTTATCTTAAAGTAGCTTTCCTTTCGGGTTTGACCAAGATTCTTCCCTAGGGTGCTAGTTTGTTGAAGTCACTAAGCGTGATAGCTTAACCGCGCTTCTAGCTCTCTCTCTATAAGGAATTCTTAATTAAACCGGCCATGCCAGACAAGTACTGGTTTAAGTTCCGCCATCCCCTCTCCCAGTTGCTATGAATCGAGAGAGCCCAGTCGCTCCTCCTGCCTAAAGGCATAAATAGAGGCATAACTCGAGTGATGCCTCTTCTAGTAGATCCAATCCAGACAGATCTAGTATACGTACAAGAATCAGAAGGGGTCTTCTCCCTAGGTGAGGGGATTGTGCTACTTGCTTTTCTCTTAGTTGAATAATGGGTCTTTCTCTTTTTCTTTCCTTTCTTGTTCCGTCCTGCGCTAAGCAAGCGAGTCTTTCATTCCTTGCTCAAGTAAGTGAGGACAAGCCCCTTTCGTTTATCCGGATCTGCCTATCCGGGGACTTCTCCAACAACCTCTTCTGGTAAACAATCTCTTATGTACTCAGACGGGCCGCTCCACTCCCTGTGTTCTTTCAACGTAGCAAGGAGGCCGGCTGAGAATGCCAAGTCGGTCATTCACACTCAGTCAGAGTCCAATTTCCTAGCGGAAGAAAGCCAAAAGGGAAGTTCTGCGTCCTCACCTTTCAATCGAGCAACTGCGTTTCTTCGTCTTAGGCCTCCAACAGAGGTGTATTTCCTTTCAAAGTAAAAGAATTGAGGGGATTATCTCTCTTTTTTTATACAAAAGGGCCAGGCATGGTTCACCAGGCGTACTAATTTCATTCGATAGAATGATGATAAATTTTATCGACCCTCACTCACTAGGGGAAGCGCGGACGAGTGGAAGACTTGGGTGTACGTAGTTCATAAGACTATCTGCTTAAAAAACAACTCTTCCTCTTTAACTTCTTCTTGTTTAGTTCATTAGCTCTTTCAGTTCGAACTAGCCGTTCCCTCTCTGTTTCTGTGGTTAGTGAGTTATGGAGTTGGAGCAGTTATTCATTCTTTCTTGAGTTCTAGTTTTTAGAGCTGTGTGACTAGCTTCCATGAGCGGATAGGATCCTCTTCTAGGGCTCGTTTCGGAGTTAAACGAACGTTGTTCTTAAATTATTTATTCCCCGAGTTAGACTTTTTAAGAGATGGGTGAATAGACACCAGTGGAATACCTTAAAAGAGAGCCGAAGGAAGAGAACTAGAGAGCTGGAGGGAGGGAAGGAAAAAAATCCTCGATTCAAGACAGTATAAGATCCTAGAGTCTTTTTCGAATGCCCTTAATTTCACTGAGATCACCAATTAAGATTTCGCTTATGGTAAAGGTTGCTAAGCGAAAGCCTCTCTGCAATGAGGGAAAGCCACAGAAGCTGGCCTTACAAGATAGGGGGGCAGTCCAAAAAAGGAGATTCTTTGAGTTCATACCCAGTAGAAAGAAGGGCTGCTGCTAAGATCCCCGAGATTGGCTAGATGGGAGTAGCTCATGCCCGGCTCGGGAAATGATGTTTGATAAGATGGATTCGTTCGTGAAAGAAAGAAAATGCAATGGTGGGAAATGAATAGAAATGGCTGGTATGTTTTAGTCTTTCCCCTAATGAGGTGCCGACATCTGTGTTAGTTCCTAGGAGTGATGTTACAACATCCCTTAGTAAGAGCATCCGAGATAGCCAAAGATCCGAAGGAGAAGCAAGAACAAAGGTGGTAGCACATTAGAATAATAAGAATGAAAAGAAAATCCAGCTTAAAGCGCTCAAGGAACCCTATTTCATTTCGAGATCCCTACCCCACCCCCTGAGATCGAGACAAAAGAAAAGACAAACAAGATGAAAATCGTCTGATATTCTTCTACATACGAGATTTTCTTTCCTATTTGTCTTTTGAAAAGCAGCAGCTGCTAAGACCAACAAAACGTAGTTCTCAGGGAAAATAGTTCCTAACCTCAGAGGCCAAGAGATCCTCAAAGGCAGCAGACCAATGAACAGCGGGAGAGTAGCGCCAAGCCACTCGAGCGGGATAAGAAGAAAGCGTCAAAGCTAGGCGCTTCATTCAAAACAAAAAGAAAAAAGGCGCAGAACGTTGCAGGAGTTCCTGGAAGTCAGTCAACTCTTGCCGATAGTCGGGCAATCCATCCTTCGTCTCGGGCACAAAATAGGAACTCTTGTACTGGAAAAGAGAAGGACGCAATGCCTTTCTTTTACTTACCCTTTTTCTTCTCTTATGTATGATATTTATAGTGACCCAGTAATGCCCCATCAAAGAGCCTATTCGTCGTAAGCCCTTTTCACCCTCACAGCGGATTCGACGGGATGCGGATTCTCGAACAAGAACACATGTAGCTCCTTCTCAAAGACCGGATTCTCAAGCAGGGGATTTGAAGCTTCTTCTTTCATTCTCGGTATCAACAAATTACCTCCTCGTATTACGTATTAGAAAAAAAGGTAACCAGATCTCCTCACTGGAGTTCTTTGCATTGGGCTCGCTCGGTTCGTCTGTTCATTGTAGGAAAGCGTTTATGGAGCAGGCTTTTTAGAGGTCACCCCGCTTTCTTTCTCTGATCCCCAATATGAGTGAGACCAAGATGGCAGACTGGAGTGCCACAAATCCGCTGGTCATGTCATGGCTTCTAAATGCAATTTTTCCTAAAATTTCTACCAGTATTATATTTAAGACATAGGCTAAACAGGTATGGTCTAGAGGAGCTAGAATCCTTAAAGGCTATTCCTGACCGATTCCCTTTCGTCTCTGCAAAGATGGACGATAAGAAGGATAAGAATTGGTTCACCCGGTTGGACTATTCCCATGATAGGGAATCTTCTTCGAATTAGCCTCAAAGGCAAGGTCTTCTGAGCTCGTCTATTGTGTTTTTTACATGGAAAAGCCTCTTCTCTTATGGGCTGGCCGTCCTTCTGTTTCGAAGAATGGAATTTTTGTTAGGAGAAGAAGACCGGGGACAAAGCCTTCCAAGAACAGTTCTTATAACCTTTTTTCGTTTCGATATTACCATCAAGAGCAAAGGGCTTCTCTCCCCGGGAAATAGCCATATGTCTTTGCCTTGTCCTATAAAGAAAGACCAGTCCCCCTCCCTCTAATCTAACCCTAACTCGCTCGCCCAGGCCTTTGCCTGCACAATAAGAGAATGAGGGTTTCAAAGGCTAAGTTTTTAATCCAGAGGGGCTTCGGGTTTGCTTTAGGAAATAAACGAACTTTTGGAGACACTACTTTCTAAGCTAAGCTCTTCTTTCGCTATCTCCGAAAAAGCACTTCTGGGGCCACGCCTTTATCGATGCAACTGTCAAGTAAAAGATGCACTAAAGCAGGATTGGAATCGGAGATCTAGACTCAGGGAGTAAAGTAGTTCTACGACTTGCATGTGTTAAGCAAAATTTCCGAGTTAGATTAGCTTAATCCAATAGGAAACAAGTCTATACTGCTAGCTTCCAATCATAGCTTCTACTTGTCTAGCTGACAGATAGAATAAGCAACTCATTCTATAGGATAGAGTTGGTGAAAGAGAAGAGATAGGCATAGCAGTTGACTTACAGAAGTTGCTAGTCGATCTCTCTCTCTTGCCTAGCCGGGGATCTTCTAGGATGCCGATTGGGACAGGTAGATTGAAAGCTAACTATCTCCTATTGCTAGCATGGCGGAGACAGAAATAGCAACTAATCCTTCTCCTTGGCGGAGAAAGAGTAGCCGATTTCTTTATCCCGGGCAGGCAATCGGGAGTCTAGTCTGGCTAGTAAGGGAAATGGAAAGCTAGACCGGATACGTTGAATCCCTTCTGCTTAGTTCTATTTAAACTACTCCTTGCCCCGATTGCGGATGCGAGAACAAACATCAGTCTCACAGCTCCTTCTCGAGCAGTAAGAGCTCCCTCCGTCGTCCGATTCTATGCCTAATATACCCGCTCTTCAAGGATTAACTCTTTTGTGCATGGGTGTAGTTCTACTATGGATTCAATTCCTTCAAACAGCTTATTCGAAAACAATTCTGCCTTTAGCCGCAATGCAATATATGAATTCCTTTCAAAGCCAAATCGTCCTTATTCAAGGTAAGGAATCGGGCGCATTAAAGCAAGGGCAAAAGCAGAAAGGAAGGTGTGATTCTTTTTTAAAACTAAAACTCTCTTTAACTCCTGATCTTATTTTCTGATTCTAATAAGGCATTGATGCTCCTGTCGGGCGATTCATTCTGTCCGTGCCCTAAGCCCGTCCATTCTGTCGTTCGAATAACATCTCTCTCGTCCCTCTAGCCGGTGGAGCTTATTCCTGCTTTAGCAGAGAGGTTGCCTTGCCGCCCTATCCCTCTCCCGATCGTCTCGTACCAAAGCTCCTATCTAAGAGCATCTTCGAACGTTGTGAACTCAGAACTCTCTTTTTTTTACTTTACCGCAACATCAGCTCTTTGAATGAGACTCTGCAACTGTTTTGCTTAGTCGAGCGTCTTTGACCTTTCCTGGCTTTATTGAAGCTTGAAGTTAAGTTACTCCCCTCTAAAGCTAAAGAAAGGCTGCAGCAGATTCACTCCTCTCTTTAAGTTCCTAAACCTTTCTAAGATTACTTCCGCTTGAGGAAGATTGCCTTGGATTGACTCTCGGTCATGTAAAGTTTCCTCCTTCTTACGCATTCGTAGATTATAGAAGAAGCTCAGAGAGTTGAATTCCTCTACCGGTCTTATTTTATTCCCTCTCCCTTGCCTTCGTTACTTCTTGTCTTGTAATAGGAGTGAAGCTGTATAGCAAAAGTGTGTTAAGGTCTGACCATTGTCAAGACTGGACATTGAGGGACCAGAAAGAGAACTCCATAATGAGTTCAATTTGGAAGTTTGTATTCTTATCTTTCTAGCTATCCAGTATAGTATGAAGCTAGAACCAGGGATCTATAGGAAGTGGGATTTATTTCCTTGTATTGATTTTCCTATGGGCTAAGGCAGTTTAATCTGTGTCTTTTATTTATGATTGGAGCGGAGTTTACTAAATATGAAAGATGAGTCCCAATCAAAAGATTAGACTGTTTCGGGTAAGTCCTCAACGGAATGACAATCTACTTAACCGTTCCTGCTTTCCCCGGGATTCACTTTTGATTTTAGTTAACTTTCACTCTGGGACTTCACTTCAATTAAAGAAAGTAACCAAAACTGTAACAATGCTATGTTAGAATATTCTAGTCTGTAGAGACCGGTTTCCGCCCTCGGACACTAATGCCAGTTTTTGGCTCATTTTCTTTAACCTGGGTCTGACTGCTTGACTCATCAACCTTAAAGTCTTCCTCCATCAGGTCATCTTCCGGAGCCAAGCCTTCTGAAAGAAAGCTCATAAGAAAACTCCGTTGACGAGGTCTGTCCCTTCTCCAGCTTCTTGTGGTCTTTCCCAGCCTTACCTTCTGCTCTGGGTACTTCACCATCAGACCAACCTAATGGTTGCCTTCTCTGCTTCAGTCTGTATTTTCCTCTTCACTGAAGCCTTCTTCCTCAGCATCCTCCTTTTCTGGGTCCTTGTCAGCTTAGATGATTTCAGTTATGCTGGACTCTCTCCTACAGCCTCCTTCTCAGGTCTCGCTTTCTGTGCGGCATGAACCCACTGATTGGAAGACAATACCTATAGGGGGCTGGTAATTGAAATCCGAATAAGCTGGTCAAGTAGAAGGTATGAAGTAACTCGACTTACAGGAGAGGAACGAACAGAGTGTGAAGCCCCTTGGAGTAGGGGTAGGGGGATGAGACTTGGTCTGGGGCAATTGCACCGTTCTCTCCCTCCGCACATGACTAATCGAGAACGAACTTCGCAATTAGAATGACTCGACCTTATCAGGCACTGCGGAATGGTCCCAGAAAGGAGTCGAAGATTCCAGTCCTGTCGAAGGCTAAGTCCCTGGAATCTTCGACAGTAGGGTCAGAATCAACCTAGTTCTCATAGCAGGGAGTAGCGACTGCTTAGTCTGGTAAGCTTGTGCTGCAATTCCTTAATTGACTTGCTCTTGGACTTTGTTCCAGACTGGTAGGCAGCTTGTGTGCGGGGTGAAAGGACGAGAACCTGCTGGCATCGATACCGCCTTTAGGGACTGACTTCTTCATTAGCTGTCATCACTCTATGGGCTAGCCCGCTTGAGCGATTCCTTACCACTCTTACGCTTTGGAGATTAAGGAAACCATGCTCCACCTTCTGCAGATGAGCCGAATTGACTCCTTTTTCTTTTTCAGAGGTCAGCTAGGAAAGGGGGTGGCCACTATTCTTAGTATAAGATGCCAGTTTAGAGGATCCAGAGAGCTAAGATTCGATAAAGGAAATGACTGCTAAGACCCAGGATAATTCCCTTAGTCTACTAAAAAACCATTAGGAGAAGCCTCAGTACACGAAATAAATATCGAGACAGCTCAGCCTAAGGAGACGAAGACTACTTCACTATACGAGAATCCCAGGGGTTATGAGCCACTCCCGACACCTCCATTAGGAAGAAGAGGCGCTCGAGAGACCTTCCCAGTTAGTCAATTAAGGCTTCCCACTCATTGATCAGGACAAAGGGGAGGTCTGATCTTGATCTTATTAAAAAGAGACATAGGAAAGACAGAGGCCCTTGGACCTTATGAGTAAACCGGACGAAGAAGAAGGAGTTGACCCTTGACTCACTACCACTGCCGAAGTTACTGGAGAACTACGACAAAGGGGCTCAAATCCAGGTGGCTAAGTCTCCTTTAACAAACCGACTAGAAGACCCACAGATTTTCACCCATTCCAGGCACGTACATTGCATTGAGATATACCAACTTCGCACGATCGATATAAGATCCAGTCCTTACCAAAAAGACGATCTTTCGACAGGATGAAATCAATGCTTGGTTCCTGCCGGTTTGACGAGAAAGAAAGACAGACATTCCAGAAGCTTCACTTGTGACCGTGACCGAATCACAGAAAGAGAACGAGTGAGGCGCTCTCATTTCATTCCCAGCCGCTTGGATGATAATGAGGAAACGAATTCTACCTTTACCGATTGGACTGGTCCAACATCTCCACAGGACGCCCTACCAGTTGGCGCAAGGACTGCTTTTGCCCTGGGACCAAAGAACAAAGGGAAGCTCCGCTCTCACTACCAGTGAATGATGAAATGCCTCGACTTAGAAACCACAGCCCTTCTGTCGAGAGGAAAAAAAAATCCTTTTTCTCAAGATAGAATCTTAGGGATGCCTTGCAGTTGAATCCTCTGGGCTTAGCCCTACTATGACCGAAGAAGACGATTTACTAAAGATAAAGAAAAAAAGACTCCATGAGCCAGTTACGCCACTTCAGCACAAGGTCTTGAATAGCCTATACGAATTCTCACAAGGAGAGAGACGACCCTTCTCTTACGTGGGACACGGAGATGGAAGAATGGTAGGCTAATCCATTTAATGCTTTCAGACTTAGCCAAGGAACGACCGAGACCTCGAACATGAGAAAGACTGACGCCTGATTCAGGAAGGGACACGAGGGCTCCTCTTTCTCACTGGAAGATCCTAATATTCTACAGTCGAATAAGTCCCCAACCTTCAAAATGAAGGATCAAAAGTCTGCTTTCCAAAACCCACGCAAATGGAGGCCGATGACCTCAGACCCATAACAGGGGTAGAACAAAGCTTTTCCATATAGCAACTTGATCCATTATAGGAGGCCTCTGTCATTAGATTAGAAGAAGACAGCTTTGAAGCTAGGAGAAAAAAAAAGACTAAACCAGCCACGCGGGTTGGCCACTAAATAAGAAGGCCTCTACGAACGCTTTCACTAGAGAAAGATAGAAAGGCCCGTTCGGCTATGTAAAGAAGTCCCTGCAGGCTCCAACCCAGTCCTAACATTCTACAAGAATAGTGTCCGACGTCTAATAGAAGGGGCACCGCTTTCATTCCTGCGCTTGGCGCTCTAACATTACCAACACTGACCACTGAATAAGGAAGACCTACCACCCACACAGCAAACCAACGCTCCCCTTTTAGTTCGGAAAGAAGAAGGCTTGCGCCCGGGTGAAAGACTATGCCTTCAAGGGGGCCAAAACGACCAGAAAAAGGAGCGGGAAGGCATGGTCACAAGACCCCGCTTTGAGCCATCGAAGACCGGATGATGGGTTACGAAGATATACAAGGAAAGAGACGCTCTGGAATACCTTTCTGGGGTTACGCCCAGAAAAGGCGGCCCTTTCATTTCTGAATGAAGCCTTACAGACGAACTATAGAAGGAGACAGGCTTCTTTCCAGAGTGAGCGCCATACATTACTGTAGCACACACAGGTCCCCAAAGAGAAAGGCTTTCGTCCTTCCTGAATATTATGGGAACTTTCTTCTATTAATAGTTTTAGAAATTCCGATTTTCCTGTCTGCGCTAAGGCGATAAGGAAAAAGAGAGGGGCCCTTAGTATGTGGCAAAAAAGGCAAAGCTGCAGGAGAGACCTCGCTTTCATGGATGCTCCAGTTACCGAAGATCCAAAGCAAAGGAAGAGCGAGCTCTGATTCCCAGTTCTTTAATCAATAGAAGATACCCACGGGTTACTTCCTTTCTACACAGGAACGGAACGAGTTGACCAGACCATTCAACATCCGAAGGACTCTACCGCAGGAACGACCGATGCCTGATTCATTGCTCGCTCACGACCCCTTAAGGTTTGCACTCACTCTCTTTCGATAGAAAAAGGAAGAAATTACCGGGAGTTGAAGAGTAAGAAAAGGGCTTCCCCCTTAGACCTTTAGACCTGACCAAGAGAAGTCACACCGGTAGCCAATAACTCAGAAAGAAAGGTCCCTCGAGCTTTATTAGTAGTTACACGAGTGCTCAGATCAATACCGAAACACATATGGAGTGCCTGGCCTGGACCACAAAGAAAGAGCACAAGCAGGACTCCCTGCACCCGCGTGAGGGATGACTTTGAATCCATACCGAAGAGAATGGACGACTTGAAAAGGTCTCCATAGACAAAGAGACGATCTACACCGAAACAGAGAAAAGACATTAGGAGCACTCATTCCTTGTACCCGGGGAACTGATTCATAAGGAAGGGGATCTACACCAGAAAAGGAGTTTACGGCCGGTTCCCATATAGACACTTTCACTCACATTGCTTTAGGCAGTACTCTTCTTACTAAAGAAGAAGACTTACTGAAAGAGGGAGCCGTCACTGGACGAGGAAGGAAAGGAAGATCTGTACAAGAAAGAAAGTAGATTAGAAAGCGTTAACAAGACTATCAGACCAAGAACAGAACTGCTGGAGGAACAACTACCTAACCTAAGGCTTAAAATGACATAGAATAAGTGGAATCTCATGCAAACTGTGAGGGAGGTGGTTAACCGGTGCTTAGAGAACT